CGAGACCCGGTCCTTTTATCATTACTTCTGCTCGTTGCATACCTTGATCTATCACTGTGCGAATAGCATCTCCTGCTGCAGTTTGAGCAGCAAATGGAGTTCCTTTTCTTGGACCTCTAAATCCACAAGTGCCTGCGGAGGACCAAGAGATGACTCGACCCCGTACATCAGTAACAGTAATAATAGTATTATTGAAGCTTGCTTGAACATGAATAACCCCTTTTGGTATTTTACGGGTATTTTTTCGAGAACTAATACGTCTATTTTTGCGTGAACCTGTTTTGACTAAGGGTTTTGCCATATTTTTTCATCTCATAAAACTAAGTTTAAGCTGATGGATATATCCATTTCAACTGAGCTTAATAAATTATTATTATTATTATTTTGAGTAAATCTTATGAAAACAAAGAAATGTTTCAAACTTTTACTTGAGTTTTTAGAAGTTTAAAAAGATTATCCTTGACGTTGTTTGTGTTTTGGATTCGAACAAATTACTATAATTCGACCCCGTCTACGTATCAAACGACACTTGTTACAAATTTTACGAACTGAAGCCCTTTTTTTCATATTTTTTTATTCCTTTTTTTTTTTAATGATTTGTTAATTCAATTTTCCAAACTTTATTATATTATTTGGTATAATTCTTCCTTACAATTAGAATCTTTTAAGATATTAAAAAGAAAAAAAGATTCTTTTTTTTTTTCAATTGAAATTTAAAATTGGATTTAATCCATATATTAGAAAGATTATTACCAAATATAACACAAGATTTCTCCACCTATTTTTTCTAGTCGAGCTTGACGGTCAGTCATTATACCCCGAGATGTAGAAAGAATTACAATTCCCATCCCACCTAAGATTCTTGGCATTTTTTGATAGTTAGAATAGATTCGTAAACCAGGTCGACTGATTCGTTTTAAATTTAGACTACTTCTATCTGTATCTGTTCCTTTCCTATTTCTTCTATGACGTAGGGTTAAAACTAAAATCTTTTTTTTTCCTTCCCAATGTTTCCTAACATTCTCAATAAAACCTTCGTCTAATAGAATTTGGATAATGTTTTCGGTGCTGTTATTATATTCTATTCGAACGGTTCCCTTTTTAGCCATATCGGCATTTCGTATAGAGGTTATAGTATCGGCGATGGTGTCCCTCCCCATAATAAAAAATTATTCTCTTTTATTTTAGATCTAATCAACATAGTATTTTCTTTCGTATGAATTCACTTGATTTCTTAGTTTTAGTTAGTTAACTATAACTAACTATTTAGTTAGTTATAAAAACACCTATTGTTCTAATTAATAGAATCATAGGTGTTTTTATACTTAATTAAATTTAAATATTTAGTTAAAAGTTAATTAATATTTAGAATTCTGTTTTTTCTATTCTAATAATTAATTAATTTAATAATTTCTATTAAATTAGTACTACTTTTTAATACTATTTAATAAAAAAAGATTTTTTTAATAAAATAAAACAAATAGAACTGAAATGAAAAGTATATGCGTGAAAAAAGATATCTTTTCTTTATTTTATTCAAATTTCATTTTAAACAAATTCTTTCAAGTTGAGACGATCCGCAGCATAGATTTCTTTTTTGATTTTATAATACTTCAGGGGCTAATGAAATTATTTTAGTAAAATTTAACTGTCGTAATTCACCAGCAATTGGCCCAAAGATTCTAGTTCCTTTTGGATTTCCTTTTTGATCAATAATAACTGCAGCATTATCATCATAACGTATTATTATACCATTGTCACGTTTGAGTTCTTTAGAAGTACGTACTATTACAGCTCGGATAACTTCAGATCTTTCTAGTGATGAATTTGGACCTACTTCTTTGATCACAGCAACAATAACGTCCCCGATATGAGCATATCGTCGATTACTAGTCCCTATGATTCGAATGCACATTAATTCTCGGGCTCCACTGTTATCTGCAACATTCAAAAGGGTCTGAGATTGGATCATATCATTTTTTGATATCTTATTCTTTTCTTAGCAAAGAAAAAAAAGTAATATTATTTGTTCAAAAATCAAAGTACGAGTAAGTTTTGCAGTTCTAAAGGATTTGGTCCTTTGTATTATTAGATCGAATAATAAATTGAGTTCGGATAGGCATTTTTGATGCTGCTATTGAAATAGCTTTTCGAGCTATCTTTTCTCTTACTCCTCCCATTTCATAAAGTATTCTACCGGGTTTAACTACAGCTACCCAATATTCAGGCGATCCTTTTCCAGATCCCATACGTGTTTCTTTAGTCCTTACAGTAACAGGTTTATCGGGAAATATGCGTACCCAGATTTTTCCACCACGTCGTACATTTCTTGTCATTGCTCTACGTCCGGCTTCAATTTGCCTAGATGTAATCCAAGAGGGTTCAAGTGCTTGAAGAGCATATTTCCCGAAATTAATATGATTACCTCGAAAAGAAATTCCTTTCATTCTTCCTCTATGTTGTTTACGGAATCTGGTTCTTTTGGGGTTATAATTGATGGTTCTTTCTGAATTTCATCTTTAATTCAGAACTGGACATGAGAGTTTCTTCTCATCCAGCTCCTCGCGAATTACAAGCATTCTTATTCTGAAAAAAAAAAGACATCGAATAATAAAAATTTATCGAATTCTTAAATGTTATTAATGTTATTTTTTTATTATCTTTTTTTTATTATCTAATAATCTATTTAATTTTTTAAAGAATCTATTTATTTAGTTTAGTAGATTATTAAAAATCGTGGTCTTTATATATTAAATGATTTATGAAAAATAATATCTATAGGAAAATTCAAAAATAGAACGAAATCCTTTTGTCTTTTTTGTATGAAAAAAAAAAGGACTTTCTTTTTTTTTTTTTTATCTTTTTTAGTTGTTAGTTGTTTTTTATTTTTAATAGAAAATCTATTTAAAGTGTTCGCAGGCGAATATTGACTCTTTCAATTTATTATTATTATTTTCTTATTTGTAGCATTTCAAGTTTAACTTATGAAGTCTTACAAGAGATTCTATTTTGGTTCTTTTCGCCATCCTTCCTAAAAAATCATAAGGATCCATTTTCAATAGAATCAACTGAATTTATAGGTTCCGTCGTTCCCATCGCTTTTTGATTCATGTTTAGGTCTTTATTGTACAAAGGAGCTTTGATTAATTATTATTGTTGAATCCATTTTCTTAGTCTTTATTGGATCGAAGCTCATTATTTTTTGTTCATTTTTTTTGTTCTATAATATGAATATGGAAATCTTTTTTTATTATAGAGTAAGTGATATTCATGCCTAATTACATTAGTTAAAAAAAAACTATAGACCTTACATCGATTTTGATCATATTTCATTGATCTCTTTTTTTCTTTCTTTCTTTTTTTCTTTGGTTGTATAATTCTTATTTTTTGAATCCCTAATTTTATTGCTTTTTAAATGCAACAATTTGTTAATTAATTGATAAACCGCTTTTTTTTTTGAGATACTGTGAAGCGATGAGTTGTTTCTTTTTTTTTTTGTTACTTTAGTACTTAACTAATTTAAATTACTTACTAGTTTCGATCATTTATTTTGATGATCGTGAAAAACCAACGAGTCACACACTAAGCATAGCAAGTATATACAAAAATAATAAAAATCTTATGATTTTTATTTAACCCTATAGAATTATTGTTGTTGTTTTTTTTTGTTTTCAGAATTAAAGAGTGTCAAAGCTCTTTTATTGTTTTTCTTGAAAGTCTCTAAAAACCCAAATCTTTATACCTAATACCCCATGAATAGTTCGCACTGGATAACAACAATAATCTATTTTAGCTCGAATCGTTTGGAGTGGAAGTCTACCTTCTCGGATCCAATGAATCCGTGCCATTTCTTTTCCTCCAATACGTCCGCTTATTTGTATTTGAATTCCTTTCGTATCCGTTTGTTTGGCTAATTCAATAGCCTTTTTTATAGCTTGTCGAAATGAAACTCGATTTGTTAATTGTCCGGCTATAAATTCGGCAAGGATATTAGGATGCCCATAAGGGTTTGCTATTTTAACAATAGTCATGTTTAGCTTTCGATTAACACAATTGAGTTCTTGTTCTATATTTAATTGCAACTCTTTAATTCTTTTCTGTTGTTTTTCTATTAGTACCTTTGGAAATCCCATATAAATGTTAATTTGAATAACATCAATTCTTTTTTGAATCTCTATACGTGCAATTCCTTCAATCCCTGAGGGTTTTTTAATATTTGTTTGTACATATTTTTTGATACAATTTCTTATTTTTTGATCTTCTTCTAGACCGTAAGAATAGTTTTTGGGATGTGCAAACCAAACAGAATGATGGTTTTGGCTTGTCCCAAGTCGAAACCCAAGTGGGTTTGTTTTTTGTCCCATAATTTTCCTCCACTATGTTTAAATATTATCAACTTTCTTATTTTAACAGTTTTATAGGTAGTCCATTGGATTTTTCATTTTTTGGTTCGGGGTATCTATAGGTATCTATTAAGAGTTTATAATGTAGTTTTATTATTCAGTAAAGAAAATATCTTTTAATATTATTGTTACATGACAAGTTCGTTTTCTTAGAATAAAACTTCGACCTCTAGCTTGGGGTCGTCTTTTTTTCACAGTTGTTCCTTCGTTAACTTGTGCTTGACTAATAATTAAATTTTCTTTGTTAAAACCTGCATTTATTTTAGCATTTTCTGTTGCAGAATAAACTAATTTGAAAATAGGATATGCTGCTTGATAAGGCATAAGTTCAAGTCCCATAAGTGCGTCTTCGCATAACTGTCCACGAATTTGGTCAATAACTCTTCGTGCTTTATCAGCAGACATGCGTATGTGTTTACTTGTAGCATATATTTCTGATTTGCTCTTTTTCTTTTTTTGCATAAAAAAAACTTCCCTATATTTATCAATGATAAGTATAAATCGTTAATTTAACGACGACGAGATTTAGTATCATTTTTTTCGTATTCTCCAAAATTTCGAGTAGGTGAAAATTCGCCCAATTTGTGTCCCACCATA